TGCAATGTACAAAAGATGCCCGTACGGTTGTTTAATTCTATTTTTTATTGTTATTTTGATTCCCCCTTACTTTAACCCAATCATGCGATATATAGATAGAAGAACCGTTCATGATGTTATATCAATATCATCAGGGTTATGATTCACCAACCTGCTAGTTCTTTTTACGAGGCACAAGCAGGGGAATTTATCCTGGAAGCAGAAGAACTATTGAAGCTTCGCGAAACTCTCACAAAAGTTTATGTACAAAGAACGGGCAACCCTTTATGGGTTATATCCGAAGATATGGAAAGGGATGTTTTTATGTCAGCAACAGAAGCCCAAGCTCATGGCATCGTTGATCTTGTAGCGGTCGAAAATGAAAATACTGGGGATTCCTTATAAATATACGAAATCCATTGAGAAATTCGAATTTTCCGTGTGAATAGAAATCATTCATAATCATCAACCATCAGGTTAAGATCGATCTAAGCCAACCCGCTCTATTCTATCTAGAATGAGATTCTATAGACACGCCATGCCAACCATTAAACAACTTATTAGAAACGCAAGACAGCCAATAAGAAATGTCACGAAATCTCCCGCTCTTCGAGGATGTCCTCAGCGTCGAGGAACATGTACTAGGGTGTATGTGCGACTCGTTCAGTTCAGATCATGAGTTTGAAGAAATGTTTCCAGTATCAACGACCACTACCAATGAATTAGGATAGATAGAGTGGAAGACGGCCATTTCATTGACTATTATCTAAAAATGAAGATCTATAATATACCTAATTATGTTATGAATTTATGGTTTCTATTGGTGCAAATCCAATCACTCTGTTTGAGATGAGAAGGAATTCTCCATTGGTAACAAATAGTTATCCATTAAGCGGAGGAAAAAGGTTATGCTCCTATTCTTGAAAAAACGGACTAACAGGGTCAGCTAACTAGCCAACTTTCAGAATTAAATGCCGTCACTGTATGGATAGCTTTTTTGTGAAAAGGGCTATTACTTTAGAATTATAATTGAAAAAAGAATTCTAATTGAAAAATGGATGGGTAGAGCCAAAGAGTGTGAACTATACAAGTTCACAATAAAATTTTATGAAATGAAAGAAGAGGCTCCGGTGTATAGAGAGGACCTCACCGTTTCAGAAGTTGCCATAGAAACGAGGGAACCCACTATTCTTTTTTATTTAGTAGCAGTCGAATTTCTTATTTCCAGGCGAGATACCTTGAAGAAAGAAAAAATCGTGGTCGGGAAGGTCATAGTCGCAAAAGCCATTGGGATTTATATTTTATATATTGGAAGAATCCGTTTTGTTATTAATCGACCGGAGGAAAAGGATGACTGAAAGAAGAGAAATCAATTAGTTATTCAAGAAAGTTTCATTTGATTCAATGACCAGAGTTAAACGAGGATATACAGCTCGGAGACGTCGAAAAAAGATTCGTTTATTTGCATCAACCTTTATAGGGGCTCATTCAAGACTTACTCGAACGACTACTCAACAAAGAATGAGAGCTTTGGTTTCCTCTCATCGAGATAGGAGCAGGAAAAAGAGAGATTTTCGTCGTTTGTGGATCACTCGGATAAATGCGGTAACTCGTGAGGATAGGCTATTCTATAGTTATAGCCTATTCATCCACAATCTGTACAAGAGACAATTGCTTCTGAATCGTAAAATACTTGCGCAAATAGCCCTATCAAATAAGAATTGTTTTGATATTATTTCAAATAAAATCATCAATCAAAAATAAAATACAAATCAAATAAAGGAATAAAAGAATCTTAATAGAATCTATTATACAGGAAACAAGAATGATTGAAACAGGATTTCCCGGAGAATGGACTCCGGGAAGATAGAAGAAAAAGAAATTAAGATTTGAGTAGTAGGAATAAACGAACATCTTTCAAGAAAAAAAGATTTCTTCCCCATTTTTCCTTTTTTAGAATACAAGAATCAAATCTGGATTCTAGTTTTTTTCGAGCAAAACATTAATATGAGCTTGAGTTCCGATTGGAGTTTTGAGGAGTATATCTATTTCTTTTTGGTTCTAGGACCAGTAGTTCTAGGGATCGACTCCACTCTCTCCAATTGTTTCTCATTATTACGAAAAGGTAACGAAGATAAAATACGAGCTTGTTTTATAGCAATAGTAATTAATCGTTGTTGTTTCAAGGTCAACCTATTCGTCCGTCTAGATAAGATTTTTCCTTGTTCACTAATAAATCGACTAATTAAACTCATGTTTCTATAATCGATTCGATCCCCCGATCCAATTGGGGGTAAACGCCTACGAAAAGATCGCTTGGATTTACGAAAAGGTTGTTTGGATTTATCCATGGTTTGCTTATTCCTTGTTTGTTTATTCCTTATATCTAAAATAATCTCTAAAATAGAATTCTATTTTTTTCTTATTCATTTAAGATTCGACCAAAATAGGATTTGGTTTGTATTATATATGTTAAGATGGAAAGTTCTTACTCTTCCCGCTACTTGGAAAAATCACACACGCATTCTGTTCCATCTATTTCTTTATTTCCCCATGAATCGTATACTTTTGACAATAGCGACAAAATTTTCTAAATTCTAATCGATTGGGTGTATTGTGTCGATTCTTTTGAGTAATATATCTAGAAATGCCCGGCGATTCTTTATTGACACCCTTTCGAACACAACAGGTACATTCCAAAATCACTATAATTCTGATATCTTTACCCTTGGCCATGAACCTCCTTTTCCTTTTGGATCGACTTCACTTTAGAACTCTCCTTATTTTATTTTTGATCCGAACCAAATAAAAAGAAAATAAAAAAAGAATCTATATTCTATATCTATATTAAGAAAAGTGACTAACTAGAAATGGAATTTGTAAATATTTTCTTTTTCGAATTATTAGAATTCGAATGACTTCGAAGTACTATAATCTAAAATATAATTACTATAACTATAAAGAAAGAAACTATAAAGAAAGAGAGTCATATTCATTAATAGAATAATATGAAGAATATCGTAATAATTAATTAATACAATTTTTTCTAACTAGGAATTATTCCTATCCTAATCTCAGTATTTTCTTCTTTCTATGTTAGAATCTCGTGGAACCGCCCCTAGACTGGATCCACATTTCCATTTCTTTTCCCCCAAATTCTATCGTAGATTCACTGTATTTTGACTGAGGTTCGATACACTTTTTCTTTCTCTTTCTTTTTTTTTAGGATAGGAAAGAAAAAGGGAGCAAAATTGGAGCCATGTTACGTAGAATTGTATTCAAATCTTCTTCATTTCTTCACAGATCAATACAAGAATTCAATCAGGATTAAAAAAAGGGGAATGACAAGGCATCTGGAAATAAACGATTAATTTCTATCAATAGACCTGCTAAAGACCCAAACCATAGAGTGGTTAGCACAGGTGCCGTTGAGAGATATGTTTTTATATCTCGCATTGAAAATCCTCCTTATTCTTTTATTTTCTATTTTTTTTCTTATTTATTTTAATTCTTTATTTGTATTGTATATTGTAATACATATATAGTCCTAGTTCGATATTCTAATACATAGATCATAGATAACCCGATCTTTTAGTTCAAGATCATTTGTTTTTGCTCGAAATGAAATTAGAATTAGGAATTACTAACTAAAATGCATATGTACAATGACCCAGCAGATGAAATTTTGCCGCCCCCTAAAAAAAAGAATGACAAGAACATTCTCTACCTATCTATATAGGTAGAGCAAAAAAGAAGGATGTGGAAAACAAGACATGGATTTTATACAATGACACTGTACAACAATTTTGAAAAGGGATGTAGCGCAGCTTGGTAGCGCGTTTGTTTTGGGTACAAAATGTCACGGGTTCAAATCCTGTCATCCCTACCTATTATTTCTCCTATGGACAGTTACGAGGGATTCATTGAGTAAGATCGGGAAATTTTGGACATAATCTTTTCTTTTTACATACTATATGTACACAATACACGCGAGGAGGTAAAAAAATCCTTTTCTTTACTTCTTTACAATCGTATCTACTGTTATAGGATATAAGAAAGCGCTCTTAGTTCAGTTCGGCAGAACGCGGGTCTCCAAAACCCGATGTCGTAGGTTCAAATCCTACAGAGCGTGATTCCGTTTATGTTATGTCGAATTACAATGAAATAACTTAACAAAACAAAGTAGAATTGAAACTTAAATTTGACCTCCTACAAGGAGGAGGTCAATCAAAAAAAGAGATGTTACTCAATCAAAGGTCCAACTGATCACCGCGCCTGTATTGTAAATATGCAGTTACAAATAATCCTGTTAAAGTAATAGGAATTAGACCTAAGACGATTCCAAATAGAAAAACTTCAATCATTTCGATTTGTTTTAGGGAATAAAAAGAGAGGTAAGATCTATCCCTAAATATTAATCTGAATTACCCGTGAATCTCAATGACCAGGAATTGGCAATTGGCGGGAAGGAACCATAGAATACCTGAAATGAAATATTCTGAGAGGTTTTTATTTTGATTTTTGTAAATTGTTTATTTCATTTCATTCATTTCAAATCATTCATTTCAAATAAGTCGTATCTTGTTCAAACCAATAAATAGAGCTGGGGTTATAGTTGAAGCAGCCAGTAAAAAACCAAAATAACTAGTTAGAATAGGCATGAAAGAGCTAAATTAGATATGTTCTTTTACTACATATATAAATAAAACATTTACCTAAGTCTCAATCCAGATACGACGGTAAGAAAAACGAATTTAAAGAATTCGTTTAGTTCCAATTGAAAGTTCTTGATTCATCAGTCATTATAGACGGACACTAAAAAAAAAAGAAAACCTTATTAAGGAATCCCATCTTTGTTTTGTATTGTAGTTCCATAAGGAAAGAACTCTTGGGGGGGTCTAATGTAACAACAGTTGCATCACGAATATGGATTGTTCCAACGATCTCTTTTTTTTTCTTTTCGCAAATATTAAAAATACTAAATAGAAAAAAGAATAAAAGAATAATAAAAAATAGGAAAT